ATAATGCATGAAAGGATCCTTAAACAACCATAGATTGGCCTGAAAGGCCTTAGCAAAAGCTTCTACAAGTACAAGATGTTCTAGTTTTCCATAGAAATAGATTCGTTCAAGAAGGGTTCCAGAAGACGTTGAACATAAATGAGAAGATTGGTTACGAAGAAAGACGAAGATGGATTCGTATTCACATATATGAGAATTATATAGGACGAAGAAAAACCTTTGATTTATTTTTGAAAAACAAGAACTGCCTTTATTTGGAGTATTCCAACTACGATACTCATGGAGAAAGAATCGTAATAAATGTAAAGAAGAAGCATCTTTTACCCAGTAGCGCAGAGTTTGAATCAATATTTCCAGATGGGCTGGGTAGGGTATTAGTATCTCTAATACATAAATTAAATGTGAAAAATTGTCCTCTAAAAAAGGGAATATTGAATGAATTGATCGTAAATTATTAGATTGAACTATTCCTTTCTTTTCTAGCGAAGAGAATAATCGGAGATAAAACGGAATTTCTACAATGACTGCAAATCCTTCTGATATCATTTGAAAATACAAATTATTGTTGCGTCCAAAAAATCGATTTTGGTTAAAATCATTATCAAAAAGAATCAAATGCTTCTGCTCATACTGATACATTCGCTCAATTGCACGTTTCACAATTAGTAAACTGAATTTCTTATAACCCACATTTTCCAAAAAAATGGATCTATTTCTATTTAAACCATGATCATGCGCAAGTGCATAAATATATTCCTGAAAGATAAGTGGATATAAGAAGTAGTGTTGTTGAGATCTATTTAGCTTTAAATATCTTTGGAATTCCTCCATTTGAAATTCTAGTTGAACTAAAGGTAGAGGATTTTGGGGGTTATCAATGAAACATAGTGCGATACAGTCAAAACGAGGTATTCTAGTAATAAACGAATAGATACCTCGGATACAGATAAACTTATCAACGGATCCTCTATCCTCTCTTTTCCATTTAAACGAAAAATTTATATTCGTATAGGATAACAAAATACTTAGAAATCCTTTATTTTTTCAACCTAATCGCTCTTTTGATTTTGGAATTTTTTTATCAATATACTGTTTCTTCTACACGCATTTCTCATTTGTATTCCATAATGGAAAATGTCAATAGTTAGGATTCAAAAAAAAAAAAAAGAATCCGTTCATGGGATAATCTCTTCCCGTATCAGGCACTAATACATTTTTAACGTCTAATTAGATCGGGTAATCGTTCAAATTAAGAACAGAAGCTCGTTACTTTTTTCCCTATAATCAATAAATTGAAGCCATTAGGGCTCTATCTCTATCCATTTATTCATCCGACCCAACTTGAAATTTAATTCATTTTGTTCCGTTTCAAAAAAGAACACAAGGGTTTGTACCTATTCGGAAAGAATGCAATATTCTTCAGAAATCTTCGTTGATCCGACATGCTATTTTTTCCATTCATTCCCTTTCAGGATCAGTCGTGGTCTTCCAAACTTTACCGATGGTATGGACGAATCCCTCGCTTCATCCAAATGTGTAAAAGATCCTAGCCGCACTTAAAAGCCGAGTACTCTACCGTTGAGTTAGCAACCCGAATATAAAAAGCTTATGTAGATACAATCAAAAAAAAAAAAAAGAAAAAGATAGATAAATGTAAAAATTTATAGACCACCTCTTAGTTCTTATGTTATCGACTTTTCAATAAAAACCCCTAGTATTATATCTTAGTTCCAATTTTATTCTATTACAAAGAATCCAAGGAATCCCATCATTTGAATAATATAAGGTTATAAGATAAAAATCAAACCTCTAGGACATAAATAAATTTATCTACTTATCACGATGCATTATATTTGTTCGATACACTGTTGTCAATATAACTGTTGAGAAAAGAATACAATGGAAAAACAAAAAAAAATGTAATTTTTTTCATTAAAAAAAGGGCTTGTGTTGGATTGGCACTTTATAGCTGAAAAAAGTTTAGATAAAGGAATAAAGAAGGAACAAGTAGAAAAAATATCAGATTTATATTGATTTATTTTATTCAATTAATAATCAATAATAAGTAACTAGAATAAAAAAAGGAGGATTACTTGGTTATTACTTATTAGTAGAGTTCCAACGAAAACCGAAGAATTGAAGGAACTCCCATAATTTTGGATTTATAGAATAAAGCCGCTCGAGTTTTGTCGTTCTAGAACATGAGATTTTATAGAAGCAATGCAAAATAGATATGAGTAGAATCCAAAAAGGAAAAAATAAAAATACCAAAATTTAGAATTTCTATAAGAATCCTTTCTATTTCTTTATTTCCTTAATTTAATTTTGTTTGATTAGGAACAAGCTACTTAAAAACCTCCGCCTTTTTTAAAAGATCCCGAACAGTTCCTGTGGGCTGAGCGCCCTTTTCAAGGAAATATAGAATAGCAGGAACGTTTAAATAACTTTGATTCTTTATCGGATCATAAAAACCTACGTTCCGAAGATCTCTTCCTTCTCTTCGGGATCGAACATCAATTGCAACGATTCGATAGACGGCTCATTGGGATAGATCTAAGTAAATGAACAAGACCCCCCCTAGAAACGTATAGGAAGTTTTCTCCTCGTACGGCTCGAGAAAAAATGATTTGGAGTTTTGTCTACGTATAGAATTTGAATTAATGGCAAAGGAGTTGATAAAATCAATTACAATGGGATTTAACTCATTTTTTTTCTTCCCCCTTCCTGACAAAAATCATTTGTACCCATAACTCAAGTTGGATAATTCTCAAATAGCTTAAAAGAAAAAAAATCTTTAGGCAATTTATTTCATTTTTTGAATGGTCTTTAACCCCCTCTTGTTTGTCTCATTTAATCTTTATTATTATATTATAGATATATTATAGATATAGATTATACAGTTATTGAGACAATTGAAAAACGGCGTTTCCTTGTTCTGGGATCCTTTTTCTTTGTTTTAAATCAGTGGGTTTAGACATTACTTCGGTGCTTCTTAATCCTTACAAAATGGCAGCAACATACCCCTTTTGTGATTTCTTTCTATCAAAGAATCATATAAACTCTCGATTCCCGCGCGATACACTTTTAATCGAAAGACTTTTCTCAATTCCAACAAATTTTACTTTTTAATTAAAAACTTGACTGAATCGGATCCTTTCGATTTATATATTGATATACTTACGAAGTTGTTCCAATTTATTGATTGGTATTAACCCTAGATTATTGCCCCCTGAAAGATGAATCCATAGTTTCTCTACCCGAGCTCCATCATGTACTCTATTTTTCATTACAACCTAACAAAAATAAGGATTCGAGTTAAAACAGAACAGATGTCGGGTCAAGAGCATCTTCATTCATAGAAAAGATGGCGGATGTAAGAATCAAAATCCACACCGGATCGTGTCCTTCAAGTCGCACGTTGCTTTCTACCACAGCGTTTCAAACGAAGTTTTACCATAACAAAACATTCCTCTAATTTGGAACCCATATGGAATTGATTCAATTATGGAATCATGAATAGTCATTGGTTCCGTCGATACATAAACATTTTAATCTATACCCCTTTTTCTTCTATACAAAGACGGTAAATTTTATTTTGAAGAAATCTTAGCAAGACCCTACCTATTTATTGTATGTTATTGTATGAATGCAACATTTTACGTTTTATTAAAAAAACGAAAACTAATAGAAATATAGCAAAGAATACGAATATGAATAAATGAATTCTTTTTTACTCTGCATCTTAAAGTGACTCAATATGGCCCATTTCCTACTTTTTTGAATACCAAAAATTCAACTCAAAAGCAAGCATTCAAGTTTTTTATAATCGAAAAAGTTTACTATTTCGATATAATTAATAATTATTTGAATAAAGTTTTACAGTAAAGACTCCAAATTTGATTATCATAAAAAAAATATCTTTTATTTTCGAATTGAACCATCAACGATTTAAAGCAGATAAATGAATTGAACAAAAACCCCACTTTTGTGTGAGATAGATAAAAAAGACCGATCTAAGAGAAGATTTAGGTACTTCTTCTTTTAATTTGAATTTTTTTTAATAAAATAAGATGAACGAAGTAGGGGTTTTTCATACCTAATTCTGGATCCGTTACATATGTAATTTGATTCGTTGTTAATGAGATTCGGACATACGAAGACCTCCTGTTACTGTTACTAATTAAGAACTATCTACCCCACGACTCTCTAGGAATGCTGAATCAGAAAAAAAGAAAGGATCCCCTTTTGGGAAAGGATACTCTCTAGGGACAAAGACAAACAAGTCCAAATTGGGCGCTTGCTCGTAATTTTTTAGTTTACCCAAACCTAATCTTGTCTTAAGAGATTTAATCTCATTAATTGAATGTAATAACCTTCCTCTTGTTTAGAATAAAGAGATCCTAATAATTTTTGGCTACCCCATTTAAGTTTAATTTGAATGGATAAAGAATAAAATATAGGAAAGAAGGGCTCTTTCTTATTGTGATTCAAAATAAAATGTATCATTGAAAATTAAAAAAGAGATGAGACGTAAGGTTTTTCTTCAAATTAAGTAGCTAAACCCCTTCAATATGAAGGGAATGAACATATGATGAAAAATCCGTCATACTTTATTTTATTTTGAAATTAGTTGAATTCAACTAGGGTGTGACCTATATTACCATCATATCTTTATCACAAACAAATATATTTAGTACTATCTGTATGTTGTGAAAAACAAAGACATGATTCATAAAAGAATCATTATAAATTCGAAAAGAAAGAAGAATGACATTCTATCCAATATTAGGCATTTAAACATAACGTTATTTTCAAAAGATACTTTTACTCTGATACAATGTATATACCTGGGACGAAAGGATTCGAACCTCCGAATACCGGGACCAAAACCCGTTGCCTTACCACTTGGCCACGCCCCATCTATATTTCCATTCTACACAATAATATTAGTATTGGGTCTTGGTCAATTCCAGGACAATTTTATATATAAAATATTTATA